TTTCTTCTCATTGACTCGAGATATTATGTGAATGAGCCTCTAATTATATACTTAATGTAATGAGTTAAAATTAAGGTAAAGTAAAAAGCTTGATAAGTTACTCTTTTATCAAAAATAGAAGAAATGATAAAAAAAAATGATTGAATAATGAAAAAAGAGTTTCTTTTTTGAATGAAGTTACACGACCCAGTTCCTATTATTAGTTTACCCAGGAGTTCTTCAAAAAATAGAATTGGTTGATTGAAATCGTGGGATGAATAGATGTTACAGATGAATCAATTTCGCTTTATATGCCTGTTACTTTTTCTTTGTTAGTGCCGTCTATAATGATAGATGAATCTAAAACTTTCATTTCAATTGAAAATTATTCTTTCCATTGGTATTTTGGCCTATCCTACTATTTTGAAAAAATAGAAACTTAGGTAAGTGCTTTAGAACTATATGCATAAAAAAATTCATTTAGCTCCTTCATGCTTACTATAACCAGTTATTTCGGTTTTCTACTAGCGGCTTTAACTATAACGTCAGCTCTATTGATTGGTCTGAGCAAAATACGACTTATTTAAAATGAATATTTGAAAAACAAAATCCATAAAAAGAAATGAAATCAATCATTAGTTACTTAACGCGCCAATTGTCCATTCTTGGTCATTGAGATTCGTGCCAATTCGGATTAATATTTAGGTATAGATATTACCTATTTTTTTCTCCTTTCAAACAAAATGAAATGATTGAAGTTTCTCTATTTGGAATCGTGTTAGGCCTAATTCCTATTACTTTGGCTGGATTATTCGTAACTGCATATTTACAATACAGGCGGGGTGATCAGTTGGACCTTTGATTAATTAACATCTCCTTTTTGAATTGACCTCCTCGTTTACAGGAGGTCAAATTCCGATTGCTGTACAAGTTACTGAATTTATTTCACGATCTAAGAAAGAAAAAAATCACGCTCTGTAGGATTTGAACCTACGACATCGGGTTTTGGAGACCCACGTTCTACCGAACTGAACTAAGAGCGCTTTCTAGATAAGACCCTAAAGAAAAGGATTCTCTTTTGTTTTGAATCGATCTCAACGGATCCCTCGTTACTGCTCTTTTGTATTTTTTGTCTTTTGAACAGTAATAAGTAGGGATGACAGGATTTGAACCCGTGACATTTTGTACCCAAAACAAACGCGCTACCAAGCTGCGCTACATCCCTTCAATTTCTCTACAGTGTCATTGTAGAGAATTCCTGTCTTGTTTTCCACATTGTTATTTTCTCCACAGATATACATAAAATTTATGCCCATTTCGTCTTTTTGGTTTCATTTAACATATAAATAATAGTAAAAGACTTGTATACATATGAAATACAGAACCCACCGTAAAAGTATAATATATAAATTATTTAGGAAATACTCGGTAAGTAGGGGGTATTTTTTTCTGTTTTAATAAAAGAAAAATATGATTTATTTAATAGATTATTGTATAATTCAATTTGAATTAGGGATTCTGTGTACAACTAGAAGAGGTCCTTAACTACATATCTGATCATATATGCATTATTTTTATGTATTACAATAAAAGAAGGAGGGTTTTGAATGCGAGATCTAAAAACATATCTCTCCGTGGCACCAGTTCTAAGCACGTTATGGTTTGGAGCTTTAGCGGGTTTATTGATAGAGATTAATCGTTTTTTTCCGGATGCGTTGACATTCCCCTTTTTTCATTCTAGTTATTGACATGGAAAGGAATTAAAAAGATTAAAGATACAATCAAATATTTGTGACTAATCCCCCCCTCTTTTCTCTTTTTTCCCTTTTTAGAATTTAGAATAAGGGAGGAAAGAGAAAGAATCAAAACGGATTCAATGTCTGTGAGACTCAGATTCAAGTTTGAATTACATGAATATCGGAATGGGGTAGAATAGAAATGTGGGTCTAAGGCAAGAGTATTTTACAACTGTATTTCAATTTGTAAATAGAGTTTAGAAATCATTGTATTATTTACATTTTCTACGATTTTCATTACTTTATTGATCTTTTAGATTTGAAGTGAGTAACTTATATTTTTTCCTGCCTTTCTTCTTCGTTTCAAATTGAAAATAGAAGAGTTGAGTAAATCAAAAATTAAAAGGAGGTTCATGGCCAAGGGTAAAGATGTCCGACTAAGGGTAATTTTGGAATGTACCGCTTGTGTCCGAAACGGTGCTAATAAGAGTAAGAGATCGATGGGCATTTCCAGATATATTACTCAAAAGAACCGACAGAATACGCCTAATCGATTAGAATTGAGAAAATTCTGTCGCTATTGTTCCAAACATACCATTCATGGGGAGATAAAAAAATAGAGTACCTCCCTTCAAGGAAATAGAAAAAATAACATTATATATAACTATAATATAACATATATAAAAAAATCCTATTTCTGAATTCTAATTCATTTTAACCAAAATAGGATTTTCTGGATAAGGAATAAACAAACAAACCATGGATAAATCCAAGCGACCTTTTCTTAAATCCAAGAGAACTTTTCGTAAGCGTTTGCCCCCGATTGAATCGGGGGATCGAATTGATTATAGAAACATGAGTTTAATTAGTCGGTTTATTAGTGAACAAGGAAAAATATTATCTAGACGGGTGAATAGATTGACCTTGAAACAACAACGATTAATTACTACTGCCATAAAACAAGCTCGTATTTTATCTTTGTTACCCTTTCTCAATAATGAGAAACAATTTGAAAGAACCGAGTCGGCCCCCAGAACTACTGGTCTTAGAACTAGTAATAACTAGCCGCCTTACTCTTTCTTCACTAAAATTATAATTCCAACCCTCCTTTGAGTTCGGATTGGTATTTTTTTTGCTCGAAAGATCCGAGAATCTAGATTGAATTATCGTGTCGTAATATAAATACTAAATCGGAAAAGAATAAACTTTTTTATTGAACGTGTTTATTCATTTTGAATATTTTAAAATATTTACTCATAGTAATTTTTATTCTATCCTCCCGGAGTTCATTCTCCGGGGAACTCCGTTTAAATTATTCCGGTGGATTCTACTTCGTTTATGATCTCATTGGAAATCATGTAAAGAGAATTCCTATTGAATATAGCTATTTGTGCAAGTATTTTACGATTAAGAAGCAACTGTTTATTATATAGATCGTGTATTAATCTACTATAACTATAAGTTACTCTATTTTCGCGAATTACTGCGTTTATTCGAGTGATCCACAAACGACGAAAATTTCGCTTTTGCCTATCCCTATCCCGATGAGCCGAAACCAAAGCTCTTATTTTCTGTTGAGTAATAGTTCGAGTAAGTCTTGAATGAGCTCCTCGAAAGCTTGATGCAAATAAACGAATTTTTGTTCTACGTCTCCGAGCTACATATCCCCGTTTAATTCTAGTCATTGAATAAATGAACCTTTGATGAATAACTAATTGATTTCCGTTCTTTCAGTTATTCTTTTCCCCTTTCCTAGTCTTTTAATAACAAAACGGATTTTTCCAATGTATAAAATATAAAATTAAAATTCCAATGGCTTTGGCTACTATAACCTCCCCGACCACGATTTTTTTAGATATTTCACTTCGAAATACGAAATTGTCTTCTGTTAGGTGTCTAAAAATAGAGTAAATAAAAAAATAAAAAGTGGGTTCCATCGTTTTTATGGTTACTTCTTAAACGGTGAGGTCTTTTCTATACACCGGAGCCTTTACTTTATGTTATTGGGAACTTGTATAGTTCCCACTCTTTGGCTCTACCCATGAATTATCCAGTAAAGTAATAGGTCTTTCACAATGAGATCTACCTATACAGTAACGGTATTTAATTATGAAAGTTAGCTGGGTAGCTGACCCTGTTAGTCCGTTCTTGCCAAAGTGGGGACCTAATCTTTTTGTTTTTAAAATAAGATTTCTTCCGCTTAATGGATAACCGTTTGCTATCAATGGAGAATTGTCTCTCACCTTAAATTGAGGTGATTGGATTTGCACCAACGAAAACCATAAATTTCATACACAATGAAGAGATATTATAGATTTTTTTATATAGTGGATGAAATTCCTTCTTCCATTCTATCCTATTCAGCGGTATTGATCCTTGATACTGTAAAAGCAGTTTTCTTTTTTTGTGCCAGCTCACGATCTAAACGAGTCGCACATACACCCTAGTACATGTTCCTCGGCGCTGAGGGCATCCCCGAAGCGCAGGGGATTTGGTGACATTTTTGATTGGCTGTCTTGTATTTCTAATAAGTTGTTTAATCGTTGGCATGTTGAATCGTATACATAATGAATGGGCTGGTTTAGATTAATCCTAACCGGATGATTTGATTATGAATTACTTATATTTAAAGGAATTAAGAACCTCGGAGATTAAATCTCATGCATGGATTTGCGTGAAATCCATGTATGTTACATTATTTTCATTCAACTGCTACAAGATCAATAATTCCATAAGCTTGTGCTTCTGTTGCTGACATAAAAACATCTCTTTCCATGTCTTCGGATACAACCCATAATGGTTTACCCGTTCTTTGTACATAAACCCTTGTGATGGTTTCACGCAGTTTCAGCAGTTCTTCCGCTTCCAAGATAAATTCTCCCACTTGTGTCTCATAAAAACCACTAGCAGGTTGATGGATCATTACCCTGATGATCATAATAAAAATAAAAGGTTTCTTTATCTCGCATGATGAAGCGAAGAGAAAAGAAAAATAAGAATAATAAAAAAAGATAGAATTGAACAACCGTACAGGCATAATTTGTGCATTGCATACGGCTCTACAATAAAATTGACCCTTACCCTTGAAGAAAGAGAAAAAAGGAAAATCTATCAGACTTGGGGCAGATAGGTAAATGTAGGTAAATGATCAAAAAGCCATCCTTCCTTTGAGAGGATTTCCAAAATACTATGACGGCTCCGTTGCTGTATATATTTATTTAATTTTGTTGTCTGTGATTCAGCAATCCCAAAGTTTCTTTTTGATTCAATATCTTGTTTTTCGCGCTCTTTCATAACAAAAATTTTGTTAAGAGTCTCCCGGTGTGAAAACAAAAAAAGTTTGTGACGCTGAACTGGACTCCCGATAGATAAGAGAAAATCGGAAATCTTTTTTATCTCATACTACTCTCTCGATACATAATCTAACGTTTTGAAAAAAAAATTCTCATATCGAATTCGAAGTGCCATGCTATTGTTACTTAATATTCATATGGCGAAGGCATAGTCTTCTTTTTTCTTTCAAATAAAAACCTCATTGGCGCCAAGCGTGAGGGAATGCTAGACGTTTGGTAATTTCTCCTCCGACCAGGAGAAAAGATCCCATGGAGGCAGCTAACCCCATGCATACTGTATGGACATCTGGTCGTACAAATTGCATAGTATCGTAAATAGCTATTCCAGGTATTACCCACCCCCCAGGAGAGTTTATAAACAAATAAATATCTTTGGTATCGTCCTCGATACTAAGATATACCATAAGACCGATAAGTTGATTCGAGATCTCGCTATCAACCCCTTGGCCTAAAAAAAGTAATCTTTCTCGATAAAGTCGGTTGATTAGGGTAAAGCTGTATCCGTTAGGAACCGTACATGCACCTTTTGATGCATACGGTTCAAAAAATTTCGAAAAAAAAAGAATCAATGTATAGATTCCAGTCCTCATTCTTTTTTATAGCTATAATAGCTATAGCAGGTTTTTCTGACTTCTAACGAAAGGACCTTTTATTCGATTTCTCAATAAAGACTTGTTTTGACTCCTTTTTCTTATAATAGAAAGAAGTCACTAAACTTCTCGAATTAACTTCTCATTGATGTATTCTTTCATCGAGATTTAATGCGAATCACGATGGTATTTTCTTGTTCCTGAACGGGTCTCTTTCATCTTTTTAGGTTTATGCTCTACTCCGGGTAAAGATCTGCCCGATTTGGATTTGCACATATAGAACAAATGCCCCCTTACCATTTATTTTTGTTATGACTTTCTCTTTTTTCAATTTTTTTCATATCTTCCACCAAGTATTTATTAAACAAATAAGAATATAGGATAAACAAATAAGAATATAGGAATCATAGAAATCTTACAAGATTGGGTTTTTTCTAAACGGAGCCTGGATACTTCATTTTTAGTTCAACCAAGCCAACCATAAATTATTCTAATCTAATTTAGAATAGTATAATAAGATGAATACCCCCAAAATGGATCTAATTAAAGTATCAAGTTCGCGCTCCAAATTTTCGATGATTCAATTCAGCTTTCTTGGGCGAACCAGAGGATATCTCGATTGAGGGAGAGAACGGGGAAATTCCATATGACCCAATAGATCTGACAAGTCGCACTATACGTCAATCCAAGATGCATCGTCCTCTCCAGGAAGTCGGAAAGGTACTTTTGGAACACCAATAGGCATTAGTTGAAGGAAAAAGAACTAAGTACTATATTTCACTTTGATGTGGAAACGTAAAAATAAGGTTTTATTATCTTTATAATATTTTCTTTTATTTTATCTATAGATTTATAGATTAGAAATATTCATAAAAAAAGACAGGCTGAATAAAGTCAAATTATTACGAATACGACCTTATAATAATGAATAAATATGGACATATTTTCTTGGTATAAACTGCCCATTGCGTATTGGTACTTATCGAGTATAGAATAAATTTGCTTCTCTTTGTTCCTACGAACAGAATTGTTTCGTTATTTTATTACCAACATAATAGAACAAATATCCACCCATGTTCTAAAAAAATCCACGGAACAGGGGAGGTCCATAGGATAGTCATAGTATATTCCAATGCAATAAAGTTACGTAGTGTCTATTTTTTTAGAAAGGGGTATTTTTCATGGGTTTACCTTGGTATCGTGTTCATACCGTTGTATTGAATGATCCTGGTAGGTTGATTTCTGTTCATATAATGCATACAGCTCTGGTTGCTGGTTGGGCCGGTTCGATGGCTCTGTATGAATTAGCAGTTTTTGATCCCTCTGATCCTGTTCTTGATCCAATGTGGAGACAGGGCATGTTCGTTATACCTTTCATGACTCGTTTGGGAATAACCAATTCATGGGGCGGTTGGAGTATCACAGGAGGGACTGTAACGAATCCAGGTATTTGGAGTTACGAAGGTGTAGCTGGAGCACATATTGTTTTTTCCGGCTTATGCTTTTTGGCAGCTATCTGGCATTGGGTATATTGGGATCTAGAAATATTTACCGATGAACGTACAGGAAAACCCTCTTTGGATTTGCCCAAGATCTTTGGAATTCATTTATTTCTTTCAGGGGTGGCTTGCTTTGGTTTTGGTGCATTTCATGTAACAGGCTTGTACGGTCCTGGAATATGGGTGTCCGATCCTTATGGACTAACCGGAAAAGTCCAACCTGTAAATCCATCGTGGGGCGTGGAAGGTTTTGATCCTTTTGTTCCAGGAGGAATAGCTTCTCATCATATTGCAGCAGGGACTTTGGGTATATTAGCGGGTTTATTCCACCTTAGCGTCCGCC